GTATACCGGGATATTATCTATCATTTTTTGATTCAATTTACTCACACGTCCATTCCATTGTAATTGCAAGGGAAACTCTCCTGTAAGGACGATTCTTAGTTTTCGGATCGGTTGTAAAAAAGATTCTTCAATATTGTTTTGATTCTTTAATTTAAAATATTGTTTTGAATTTGATGGGCTAAAATTTAAAAAATCCTCATTCTGCTCTTGCTTTCCAAAAAAATACTCATCCTTTTTTTGATTTCCAAAAAAATACTTATCCTCTTCTTCCTTTACATTGATATTTTTATTTTCACTAAAATTTGGATTTATATTCAAATTAAAAAGAAGTAATTTGCTTGGGATAAACCAAGGTTTCTTTTTATATTTATCATAAAGTATCACAAACTCTGGAAAGAAAACAACTTTCGGAGTCGATGTGAATCGATTTAAGATTAAGATTTTTTCATTCATTCCCATCCAATCAAAAAACATTACCATCCAATCAAAAAAGACCCTTTTGTATTTGTAATTGATTTCGGAATTTGAATGAATCGGAAGATAAAAAAGACCATTATTATGAATTTTATCCATTTTTTGTTCCTTATTAGGTTTAGGTTCAGCCTTAATTTTTTTTTTTATTTTACAAACCAAATATTTTCTATCTGGATTTTTTTCCATATATATAATATAACTATAACTTTTTCCTAGATAATTATTCATAGGAATATTCTTGAGTATGTTAAAAAATTTTTCTTTATTTCTGTTGGAATTTTCTTGGTTCTTATTTGTTTCTAATGATGATCTATAAATATAGGAGTTCTTCTTAGTTTCAGAATGAATATATTTATATGATAAAAGATCATATCTATAGTTTTTTTGAAAATTCTCCTCTTTACTTGGTAATAAATATACTTTCGAATTTTGTTTTTCTTTGTAATCAACTAATTGGTCTTTTTCATAGGAATACCATTTGTTTAAATCTTTATTTTGAGACGTATGGGATTGATTGATTCCATTTCTCCATTTTTGTGGGACTAATCTAGACCATGTAATCTGAGATAAATCGTATTGATAATCACCTCTTAACCAGTTTTTCCATGGATTCATTCCATAATTTGGAAGTTTCTTATGTCTTAATTCGGAATGAAATATTCCTTGTCTTCCAAAAAAATCCTTTATTTCAGTCTTAAGAAAAAAAGACGGTCGATTATATTGAAGAATAGATCTTAACTTATTAAAGTTAATAACTTGGCTTTGTGATAATTTAAAAAATACATAGTTTTGTGACAAGTAAGATAAGTCAAAAAAAATATGGGGCTTCCCCTTGCTATTTATAAGATTATCAAAAGCCCTTTTTATAGTCATAGGCCAGATAAAGTCAATTTTATTTTGTTTTGTTTTATTAATGCTTTCTTGATTTGTTTTATTATTGTAAATGTATTTATCAAGAATTTTTTTTGTTGATGCGATAAAAAGTTGTAGAGCGATTCTGCGCATATTAATGATACATAGAAAAATATCTATGTATATTTTTTCAATGAAAAATTTAACTATTAATTGAATATTTTTTCTTTTAAATAGTTTCCCATTTTTTGGCGGTGATTCTCCATTATTATTTTGATTTTTTTTTTTTCCTGGCCTTCCTTTTTTTTTCTCTTTTTTCATTATTTCTATTTGATTTATGATTGTGCTTCTTCTATCAATCCTATTTTGCATTTCTTCTTCCGCCTGTGAATAATTTGTCCAACCTGTAGATCGAATTTGACTAACTGATTCATTAATTATCTGATTGCTTATTATAGAATCCTTTTCTTTTTTAGTTTCACTTGATTCATATATTTCTCTCGGTATAAATAATGGAATTGTCTTTCCTTTGAAAAGTTGTTTTATTATTCGTTTTACAAATAAAAATGCTTTTGCTTCTTTCTTTGTTATTTTTTTAAAAACTCTTCGAACTCTAAAATTCAATTTTCTGAGTTCGACTTTAAAGTCTATATCTTTAAAAATGGGTTCAAAAAAGGAAGGTGTTTTTCGAGGAGGACCAAAAGGATATTCCATTTCCATTCCGAAAACTGTTAAAAAACAAGAATCAAAATCATCTTGTTTCTTTAGATCTCTCTTATAGAGTCGTCGCTTAGAGCTGTGCCAAGGTTTCAAATGAAAAGGATATAGGATTTTTATCTGAAAACCTTCTTTTAACCAATTTTTAGGAAAATCTTTTTTGTAGAATTGAATACCATTCAAGCTGCATCTTAAATAAATTTCTCTATTCCAATCTCGGAAATCCTCATACCATTCCGGAGATTGCCCTAATAAAATACGGCCAATATTCTTAGCTATTATCAATAAGGGGAATTTAATATATTTTCTAAAAATGGCTTGAGCTATTAACAGAATACTTCTTGTTTTTTGTCTATGTGGAATGTTATCCCATATTTCTATTCCCGTTGCCTGGTAGTTTTTTTTTATTCGAAATTGTTGATCTAAAATTTCTAATTCTGACTTTACAGCCAACCAA